ATCCTCAGAAGAACTGTATAATAATTGGGTTTATACCAATGAACAAAAACGAAACAATCTGAGCAAGGAACTTATCAATCGAATTGAAGCTCTCGACAAAGGGTCTCTTGCTATGGATGTACTAGAAAAAAGAACTAGATTGTCCAATGATGAGACTGAAAAAAAATGTTTACCTAAAATGTATGATCCTCTTTTGAATGGACCCCAGCGCGGAACAATCAAAGAATTTGATTCACGGTCAAGCATGAATGATTACTTAATAACCTCGATGGCAAATTCCATAGAAAGTCTTTGGATGAACAAACTTCATGATATCCTTCCTACTGATTCCCGAGAATTTGAACTCCCAAAAGATACATTTGATGCAAAGTCATTATTGAAAGGCATTGGCCACTTATTGACATCAAAAAGTGAATTTGATGAGGAATCAACTTCTAATTTTGATTTAAAAAGCCCTTTTTTATTTTCAGAACAAGTAAGTATTCATTTTTTTAATCAATCAAAATATTACTTCAATACAATTAAAACATATTCCAATGATGAAACAATTAGAAAAAAATCTACTGGAATAAAAATAAATGAAATAAATAAAAAGATCCCTCGATGGTCATACAAATTGATTGACTATTTCGAAGAACAAGAAGAAGAAGAGTCGACCGAGGATCGTGGTATTCGTTCACGAAAAGCCAAACGTGTTGTAATTTTTACTGATAACGAGACGAATAAAAATACTAGTACTAATAATACTAGTAATCGTGATCAAGGAGACGAGGTTGCTTTGATACGTTATTCGCAACAATCCGATTTTTGTCGAGATATAATCAAAGGATCTATGCGTGCTCAAAGACGTAAAACACTTATTTGGGAACTTTTTCAAACAACAGTGCATTCCCCGTTTTTTTTGGACAGACTCGACAAAAATTTCTTTTTTTCTTTTGATATCGCCAGAATGTTAAATTTCCTATTTAGGAATAGGAATTGGATGGGTAAGGGCGCGGAATTACTAATTTCCGATTCTGAAGAGAAAGAGGCAAAAGAAAAGGATAAAAAAAAAAAAGAGAATGAACGTATAACAATAGCAGAAACTTGGGATACTATTCTATTTGCTCAAGCAATACGGGGTTCTATGTTAGTAACTCAATCAATTCTTAGAAAATATCTAGTATTGCCCTGGTTGATAATAGCCAAAAATTTTGGACGGATGCTGCTATTTCAATATCCCGAGTGGTACGAGGATTTGGAAGAGTGGAGTAGAGAAATGCATGTTAAATGCACCTATAATGGTGTTCAATTATCAGAAACTGAATTTCCTAAAAATTGGTTAAACGACGGTATTCAGATAAAGATCCTATTTCCTTTCTGTCTGAAACCGTGGCACAGATCTAAGCTACAATCTCAGCACAGAGATTCAACGAAAAAAAAAGGGAAAAAAGATGATTTTTGTTTTCTAACAATTTGGGGAATGGAAGCTGAATTACCTTTTGGTTCTCCCCGAAAGCAATCTTTCTTTTTTAAACCTATTTTGAAACAACTAAAAAAAAAAATAAAAAAAGAGAAAAAAAACTGTTTTCAAGCTCTAAAAATGATAAAAGAAAAAAAAAAATGGTTTCAAAAGGTATCAAAAGAAAAAACAAGATGGCTTATAAAAATAGTTCGATTTATAAAAAGAATAATGAAAGAGCTTACAAAAGTAAGTCCAATTCCATTATTTAGATTGAGGGAAGTATATGAATCTAATAATAATAAAGGGATACTAAGTAATCAGATTATTAATGAATCGTCCATTCGAATTAGATCTACAGATTGGACAAATTATTCACTGACAGAAAAAAAAATGAAGGATCTGGCTGATAGGACAAGTAAAATTATAAATGAAATTGAAAAAATAAAAAACGACAAGAAAAAAATATTTATAACTACAGATTTAAATATAAATAGTAATCCTAACCAAACAAGTTATAATGAGAAAAAATTAGAATCTAGGAAAAAAAATGGACAGATCTTAAAAAGAAGAAGTGCCCGACTAATACGTAAATGTCAGTATTTTATGAAAGTTTTTATTGAAAGGATATACCTCGATATCTTTTTACGTATCATTAATATTCCCAGAATCAATGTACAAATTTTACTTAAATCAAAAAAACAAATTAATGATAAACACAGTTACAATGATGAAACAAATAAAAAAAGAATTGATAAAACAAAAAAAAATACAATTCATTTTATTTCGACTATAAAAAAGTCTATTTATAATAATAGTAGTAATAAGAATTCTCAGATTTTTTATAACCTCTCTTCCTTGTCACAGGCATATGTATTTTACAAATTATCACAAACCAAAGTTATCAACGAGTATCACTTGAAATCCATATTTCAATATCACGGAAAAATTCCTTTTATTAAGAATAGAATCAAAGATTTTTTTGGAACACAAGGAATATTTCATTCCGAATCAAAGCATAAGAAACTTCGCGGTTTTGGAATAACTGAATGGAAAAGCTGGTTAATGGGTAATGATCACTATCAATACGATTTATCTCAGACTAGATGGTCCAGATTAGTACCGCAAAAATGGCGAAATCGAATAAATCAAAGTTTTTTTATGGTTCAAAATAAAAAATCAACCGATTTTTATTCATATGAAAAAGACCAATTAATTCCTTACGAAAAACAAAAAAATTATTCAGTTGATTCATTGCCGAGCCAAAAAGATAAATTAAAAAACTATAAATATGATCTTTTATCAAATAAATATATTAATTATGAAGATAAGAAGGGTTTATATATTTCTAGATCGCCCTTACAAGTAAACAAGGACCTAGAGATTCCCTATAATTACAATAAAAATTATCCTGAATTTTTTTCTTTACCCGTAGATATAGATCTTAGTAATTATATACGAAAAGATTTTATTTTTGATAGGGATAAAAATATGGATAGAAAATATTTTGATTGGAGAACTATTAATTTTTGTCTTAGAAAAAGGATCGAGATTCAGGAATGGACAAATATAGATATTGGGGTCAGTGCCGACATTAATAAAATTACTAAGAGTTGGACTAATTATTATCAAATAATTGATAAAACTGATAAAAAAAAAATCGATATGAAAGGTCTTTTGAATCTCGCGATTCAAAAACAAATAAACCCAGCCAATCAAACAAAAACATCCTTTGACTGGATGCGAATGAATGAAGAAATACTAAATTGTCCGATATCAAATCTGGAACTTTGGTTTTTACCAGAATTTGTGTTACTTTTTGATGCATATAAGATTCAACCGTGGATCATACCAATTAATTTACTTCTTTTAAAATTTAATATAAACGAAAACATTAGTAAAAAAATAAAAGAAAAGCAAAAAAAGGATATATCATATAATCACAAAAAATCTCTGAAATTAGAGAATAGAAATCAAGAAGAAAAACAACAGCCAACCCGAGGAGATCTTGTATTAGATGCACAAAAACAAAAGAATCTTGGATCTGATTCATCAAAAAAACAAAAAGATGTTAAAGAAGGGGGATCAGACATTCAAAAGTGCACAAATAAATCTAAGAGCAACATAGCAGCGGAACTAGATTTCTTTCTGAAACGATATTTTCTTTTTCAATTGAGATGGGATAATTCTTTTAACCAAAAAATAATCAATAATGTCAAGGTATATTGTCTACTCCTTAGATTGAGAAATCCAAAGGAAATTGCTATATCCTCTATTCAAAGAGACGAAATGAGTATGGATGTAATGCTGATTCCGAAGACTACAACTCTTACTAAATTGATAAAAAAGAGACTTTTGATTATTGAACCAGCTCGGCTATCCATAAAATGGGATGGTAAATTTATCATGTACCAAACCATAGCTATTTCAAGGGTGCATCAGAATAAGCACCAAACTAGTAAAAGATGCAAAGAAAAAATAAATGTTGATAAGAATGGTCTTAATGAATTCATTACACGACAAGAAAAATGGTTTGGGAATAGATACGAAAATCATTCTGATTTTCTTGTTCCTGAAAATATTTTATCTCCAAGAGGTCGTAGAGAATTAAGAATTCAAATTTGTTTAAATCCAAAAAATTTAAATGTTGGTATTGGGGATAGAAATCAAGTATTTTGTAATGGAAACAATCCAAGAAACTGCGGTCTTTTTTTGGTTTTTGAGGAGGATAAACATTTTGATGTCGATACCAATCAATTGATTAAGTTCAAATTATTTCTTTGGCCCAATTATCGATTAGAAGATTTAGCTTGTATGAATCGATATTGGTTTGATACCAATAATGGTAGCCGTTTCAGTATGTCAAGGATACACATGTATCCACGATTGGTAATTAGTTGATGGTACATTTCCGTGGATCAAGTGGCATATCTGATATGGTATATGAAAACAAACCAATCTACACATGTATTGTGTTATATTTGATTCTGGGACATCATACTGATTCAATAACCTTATCTTAGGTTAGGTATAAAATTCTTTTTTTTTTGGGGGGGGGTTAGAAATGTACTGTCCTTTTGTATCCATATCCGAAAAAAAATGAAAAATAAATTTTTATTAATTTTTGGTTAATTGAATTTGAAAAAAAAAAAGAACTCTATGAATAAATCTCGATTAGTGTGTATAACAAATTAAATGACTGGCATTATTATTATTACTGATCAGTAAAATCCATATCTGTAAAAAATAAAGAAAAAGGGAAGAAGAATTCTTTTTATGGTAAAAAATTTATTCATTTCAGTTATTTCGCAAGAAGAAAAAGAACAAAATAAAAATAAGGGGTCCGTTGAATTTCAAGTATTCAGTTTCACCAATAAGATACGTAGACTTACTTCCCATTTGGAATTGCACAGAAAAGACTATTTATCTCAGAGAGGTCTACGAAAAATTCTGGGAAAACGTCAACGGCTCCTAGCTTATTTGTCAAAGAAAAATAGAGTACGTTATAAAGAATTAATTAGCCAATTGGATATTCGGGAGCCAAAAACTCGTTAAGTTAATTTACAGATTAGTTTTTAATTATTTAATTTATATTATAATAAAATAAATAATATATATATTTTTTATTTTTTGATAAACTTAATTTCGTTTTAAGTAATTCGTGGAATAATGAATCAGGAAAAAATATATGACTGTACCAACTACAAGAAAAGATCTCATGATAGTCAATATGGGTCCTCAACACCCATCAATGCATGGTGTTCTTCGACTCATCGTTACTCTAGATGGGGAAGATGTTATTGACTGTGAACCCATATTGGGTTATTTACACAGAGGAATGGAAAAAATTGCGGAAAATAGAACAATTATACAATATCTTCCTTATGTAACACGCTGGGATTATTTAGCTACTATGTTTACAGAGGCAATAACGGTAAATGGACCAGAACAGTTGGGAAATATTCAAGTACCGAAAAGAGCGAGCTATATTAGAGTAATTATGCTAGAACTGAGTCGCATAGCTTCTCATTTGTTATGGCTTGGCCCTTTTATGGCAGATATTGGTGCGCAGACCCCTTTCTTCTATATTTTCCGAGAGAGAGAATTGATATATGACCTATTCGAGTCTTCCACAGGTATGCGAATGATGCATAATTATTTTCGTATCGGAGGGGTAGCAGCTGATCTACCTTATGGTTGGATAGATAAATGTTTGGATTTCTGTGATTATTTTTTAACAGGGGTTACGGAATACCAAAAGCTTATTACACGTAATCCTATTTTTTTGGAACGAGTTGAAGGAGTGGGCATTATTGGTGGAGAGGAAGCAATAAATTGGGGTTTATCAGGACCGATGTTACGAGCTTCCGGAATTCAATGGGATCTTCGTAAAGTCGATCATTATGAGTGTTACGATGAATTTGATTGGGAAGTACAATGGCAAAAAGAAGGGGATTCATTAGCTCGTTATTTAGTTCGAATCAGTGAAATGAAGGAGTCCATTAAAATTATTCAACAAGCTCTAGAAGGAATTCCAGGGGGGCCCTACGAGAATTTAGAGGTACGTCGCTTTGATAGAACAAAGGATTCCGACTGGAATGATTTTGATTATCGATTCATTAGTAAAAAACCTTCGCCCACTTTTGAATTGTCTAAACAAGAACTTTATGTGAGAGTGGAAGCCCCAAAGGGGGAATTGGGAATTTTTCTGATAGGAGATCGGAGTGTTTTTCCCTGGAGATGGAAAATTCGCCCACCTGGTTTTATCAATTTGCAAATTCTTCCTCAGCTAGTTAAAAGAATGAAATTGGCCGATATTATGACAATACTAGGTAGTATAGATATTATTATGGGAGAAGTTGATCGTTGAAATGATAATTGATACGACAAAAGTACAAGCTATCAATTCTTTTTCCAGATTGGAATCCTTAAAAGAGGTTTATGGGCTCATATGGTTACTTGTTCCTATTTTTACTCCTGTATCAGGAATCATAATAGGGGTACTAGTAATTGTGTGGTTAGAAAGACAAATATCCGCAGGGGTACAACAACGTATTGGACCTGAATACGCGGGTCCTTTGGGAATTCTTCAAGCTCTAGCAGATGGTACCAAACTACTTTTCAAAGAAGATCTTCTCCCATCTAGAGGAGATATTAGTTTATTCAGTATCGGACCATCCATAGCGGTAATATCCATTTTACTAAGTTATTCAGTAATTCCTTTTGGCTATCACCTTATTTTGGCCGATCTCAGTATAGGGGTTTTTTTATGGATTGCCATTTCCAGTATTGCTCCTATTGGACTTCTTATGTCAGGATATGGATCGAATAATAAATACTCCTTTTTAGGTGGTTTACGAGCTGCTGCTCAATCGATTAGTTATGAAATACCACTAACTCTATGTGTGTTATCAATATCTCTACGTGCGATTCGTTAGAACATGTACTTTTTTTTTTTAGTTCTAGGAAAAAATGCATTGAATAGATATCCTCATTTTTTTATTCATCATTTGGTGCGATGAAATAAAGCGGATAGTTATATGAGTGAAAGAAAACAGCTTAGATTATAAATTAGCAGTAAAAAAAATAGATTCTCATTCCCTAGGTACAAGAGTTAAGTGGATGTAAATATAAACAGTAGAAACGGGTTACCCCAAGATTGGTTGATTAGTCATCATAGTTTGAAGCGGGTACAAAAGATCAACTGTATGGAGTTTTTATTTTTTATTATTGTATGTATTACCATATCGGGGATCGAACAAAAAGGAGTGGACGGTTAGGAATACCAAGGTACACAAAGGATTAGTAATGGAGATAATGTAAGTAAGTTCTCAAAAGAGGTATTTCTGCATAAAAAGGAATCCTAATGGGGCTTAAAGTTGGTAGAAATGATCAAACAGTACTTCCCCATGATCCCGATCCAGAGTATCGTCCTACCCACAGATTAAACGAATTACTATCAGTAACGAAGTAATCCTTTCTTTTTTTCTTTCATTTTTTTATCCATATTCCATATATATTATTTTATATTTATATTACTACAGATATCATTTTTATTGTGATTCATGAACTAATAGAATGTTTAATTCTTCTTCGTAATCGAAAGAAATGAGTCAAAATATCTATTGATACAACGAGTATTTTATTGAAGTGTTGGGTTATTGCTGAATAAAAAATTCCATTTTAAAGAATTTAAAGAAAGGATGAGATCGATTCAGAAGCATTTTTTTATTATAGCAGACAGAATTGCATTGGTCTAATTTTTGACTCTCCGATGTATCTTCACTCTATATACCCTATAAAACAAGCATATCGAGATAATATCGAATCAGTCCTTAGATTTATTTGTGGCCATCGAGGAGCCGTATGAAGCTTAAGTCTCATGTACGGTTTTGCAATAGCGATGGGAATAGTGATGTTATCACCGACTATGATTATCTAACAGTTCAAGTACAGTTGATATAGTTGAGGCACAGTCAAAATATGGTTTTTGGGGTTGGAATCTGTGGCGCCAACCTATAGGGTTTGTTGTTTTTTTAATTTCTTCCCTAGCGGAGTGCGAGAGATTACCTTTTGATTTACCCGAAGCAGAGGAAGAATTAGTAGCCGGTTATCAAACCGAATATTCAGGTATAAAATTTGGTTTATTTTACGTTGCTTCCTATCTAAATCTACTAGTTTCTTCATTATTTGTAACAGTTCTTTATTTAGGCGGCTGGAATCTATCTATTCCGTACATATTAATTTCCGAGCTTTTCGGAATAAATAAAGTGAGTGGAGTCTTTGGAACGACAATTGGGATCTTTATTACATTAGCTAAAGCTTTTTTGTTTCTGTTTATTCCTATCACAACAAGATGGACTTTACCTAGGATGAGAATGGACCAACTATTAAATCTTGGGTGGAAATTTCTTTTACCTATTTCTTTAGGTAATCTATTATTGACAACTTCTTCCCAACTCTTTTCACTGTAAAGTCACAGGTATTCTGCTTCTCTCAAACAAGAGAAAGAAACATCAAATTATTCATAGATATTCAAAATATGTTCCCCATGGTAACTGGGTTTATGAATTATGGCCAACAAACAGTACGGGCTGCAAGGTATATCGGTCAAAGTTTTATTATTACCTTATCCCATGCGAATCGTTTACCTGTAACTATTCAATATCCTTATGAAAAATTGATCACATCAGAGCGTTTCCGCGGTCGAATCCACTTTGAATTTGATAAATGCATTGCTTGTGAAGTATGTGTTCGGGTATGTCCTATAGATCTCCCCGTTGTTGATTGGAAATTGGAAACGGGTATTCGAAAGAAACGATTGCTTAATTACAGTATTGATTTTGGAATCTGTATATTTTGTGGTAATTGCGTTGAGTATTGCCCAACAAATTGTTTATCACTGACTGAAGAATATGAACTTTCTACTTATGATCGTCACGAGTTGAATTATAATCAAATTGCTTTAGGTCGGTTACCAATGTCAGTGATTGGAGATTACACAATTCGAACAATTATGAATTCGACTCAAATGAAAAAAGCTACGGGTAAACCACTTGATTCCAGAACAATTACCAATTACTAAAATTAAGTTTTGATCTAAAGTAGCAAACAAAGCTTTTTTTTTTTTTTTGCTTGTATACTTTATATAATATATAATAATAAAATTATAGATAATTCAAATTTTGAACGAAACTTTTTAATAGATAAACGGATAGAGAAATGGTATTCAATTATTCCATTAAATTAATAAGTGTATCTATATCAACCCACACCCCATTCGATTTAATTCAATTAGAAACGTATCAAAAAAATAGGGTAACTTCTTTTTTACTGGTTTGGTCAATAGGATCATGATAAATTTCTACTTAATTTATTTCTTTTTTTACATAGAATGGATTTACCTGCAACAATACACGATTTTATTTTAGTTTTTTTGGGATTGGGTCTTATAGTGGGAGGTCTAGGAGTGGTATTACTTACCAATCCCATTTTTTCTGCCTTTTCATTGGGATTGGTTCTTGTTTGTACATCCTTATTCCATATTCCATCGAACTCCCATTTTGTAGCTGCTGCACAGCTCCTTATTTATGTGGGAGCAATAAATGTATTAATTGTATTTGCTGTGATGTTCATGAATGGTTCAGAATATTACAATGATTTCCATCTTTGGACCATTGGAGATGGAGTCACTTCACTGGTTTGTACAAGTATTTTTGTTTCACTAATTACTACTATCCCAGATACGTCATGGTACGGTATTATTTGGACTACAAGATCAAACCAGATTATAGAGCAGGATTTGATAAATAACGGTCAACAAATTGGGATTCATTTATCAACAGATTTTTTTCTTCCGTTTGAACTTATTTCGATAATTCTTTTAGTTTCCTTGATAGGTGCAATTGCTATGGCTCGTCAGTACTAAATACACTAATTACTTACAAATAATTAAGGGATAGGGACTTGTTCTTTTATTGAAATTCTATTTATTATTTATGTACAAAATTATAAAATGGAAATGCGCTTAGTTAGATCTATTATACCTTTCTTTATTACGTACTTAAATATATTTAAGTCAATCAAATTGGTTGAATTGTTGTTCATATTGAAATGAATCAAGATTGATGAGGAGTTGGTCAATGATGCTCGAACATGTACTTGTTTTGAGTGCCTATTTATTATCAATCGGTATCTATGGATTGATTACAAGTCGAAATATGGTTCGAGCACTTATGTGTCTTGAACTTATACTGAATGCCGTTAATATAAATTTCGTAACATTTTCTGATTTATTTGATAGTCGCCAATTAAAAGGAAACGTTTTCTCTATTTTTGTTATAGCAATTGCAGCTGCTGAAGCAGCCATTGGATTAGCTATTGTTTCATCAATTCATCGTAACAGAAAATCAACTCGTATCAATCAATCTAATTTGTTGAATAAATAGTGGTAATCATATAAAGCAAAATATGGAATATTAGCTAATCTAAATGGGTATGTGCAATATAAGCATATAGTCCTGTTTGATAAAAAAAACGTAATAAATTAAAATTAACGTATCTTGGCCTCCTTTCATGAGCAGATCCAGAAGTAGATTTATTCTGGTAAATCTAAATCATTATCATTGATTCGTCTGGTGTCTACAATATATAATTCATATACTACTTTACTAGATCGAAACTTATGATGTTAAAAAGTTTATAGATCCAATGTCACATTCAGTAAAGATTTATGATACATGTATAGGGTGTACTCAATGTGTACGAGCCTGCCCCACAGATGTATTAGAAATGATACCTTGGGATGGATGTAAAGCTAAGCAAATTGCTTCTGCTCCAAGAACCGAAGACTGTGTAGGTTGTAAAAGGTGTGAATCCGCCTGCCCAACAGATTTTTTGAGTGTCCGGGTTTATTTATGGCACGAGACAACTCGTAGCATGGGTCTAGCTTATTGATACGTTCCAGAAAATTCCACTTGAATTCATTTTTTTATCTTTACCGACAAAAACCCGTACTCGATAAATGAAATTATATTAGTTTCTTTCGAGCGCGGGTTTTTCTGGTCAAAGTGTATCTTGTCTTTACCACGAATGATTTTCCTTGGTTAACAATAATTGTTGTTTTGCCGATATTTGCGGGTACTTTAATTTTATTTTTTCCTTATAGAGGAAATAAGGTTATTAGGTGGTATACTATTTGTATATGCCTATTAGAACTACTTCTAATAGCCTATGTATTCTGTTATCATTTTGAATTGGACGACCCATTAATCCAATTAGAACAGGATTTTAAATGTATTAATTTTTTTGATTTTCACTGGAGAATGGGAATTGATGGACTTTCCATAGGACCCGTTTTACTCACGGGATTCATTACTACTTTAGCGACTTTAGCGGCTTGGCCAGTTACTCGAGATTCTAGATTCTTCCATTTCCTCATGTTAGCAATGTACAGCGGTCAAATAGGACCATTTTGTTCTCGGGATCTTTTGCTTTTTTTTATCATGTGGGAGTTAGAATTAATTCCTGTCTACTTACTTCTATCCATGTGGGGGGGGAAGAAACGTTTGTACTCAGCTACAAAGTTTATTTTGTACACCGCAGGAGGTTCCATTTTTCTCTTAATGGGAGTTCTGGGTATGGGTTTATATGGTTCCAATGAACCAATATTAAATTTTGAAACATCAGCCAATCAATCGTATCCTGTGGTATTAGAAATAATATTCTATTTTGGATTTCTTATTGCTTATGCTGTCAAATTACCGATTATACCACTGCATACATGGTTACCAGATACCCATGGAGAAGCACATTACAGTACATGTATGCTTTTAGCCGGAATCTTATTAAAAATGGGAGCTTATGGGTTGGTTCGGATCAATATGGAATTATTACCCCATGCGCATTCTATATTTTCTCCCTGGTTAATGGTAGTAGGCGCACTTCAAATAATCTATGCAGCTTTAACATCTTCCGGTCAGCGCAATTTAAAAAAGAGAATAGCCTATTCCTCCGTATCTCATATGGGTTTCATAATTATAGGAATTGGTTCTATAACGGATACAGGACTTAATGGGGCCCTTTTACAAATGATCTCTCATGGATTTATTGGTGCTGCACTTTTTTTCTTGGCAGGAACGAGTTATGACAGAACACGTCTTGTTTATCTCGATGAAATGGGAGGAATAGCTATCCCAATGCCAAAAATATTTACAATGTTCAGCAGCTTTTCTATGGCCTCTCTTGCATTGCCTGGAATGAGTGGTTTTGTTGCAGAATTGGTAGTCTTTTTTGGACTAATTACTAGCCAAAAATATCTTTTAATGCCCAAAATACTAATAACCCTTGTAACGGCAATTGGAATGATATTAACTCCTATTTATTCATTATCTATGTTACGTCAGATGTTCTATGGATACACGCAATTTAATTATAAAAATTCTCATTTTTTTGATTCTGGACCGAGAGAACTATTTGTTTCAATCTGTATCTTTTTACCTGTAATAGGTATTGGTATTTATCCGGATTTCATTCTCTCACTATCAATTGACAAAGTGGAAGCTATTATATCTAATTACTTTTATAAATAGTTTTCATATAAAAAATAAAATCAATTATGAATTAATTTACAATTAGTTTTAATCAGATATGTTTTTAGTTTTTGAGAAGCATTTAAATCAAGTAATGATTTAAATGCTTCTCAAAAACTAAAAACAACTTTTGTTATATATGCTATTCCTATGTATTGTATTTGTAAGTTATTTTCTTCAATTAGATGGTAATGAGAATGAACCATAACTATGCAGCCCTATTCCTAATAGATTTACTCCAAAATAACATATCCAAATTATAAAAAATCCTATAGAAGCCACAATTGCAGAATTTTGGCCTTGCAAATTTGCATTTGTCCTAGTATGTAAATAAATTGCGAATATTGTCCAAGTAATAAATGCCCAAGTTTCTTTTGGGTCCCAATTCCAGTACGATCCCCACGCCTCATTAGCCCATACTGCTCCCGAAAGAATGCCTATGGTTAAGAATATAAACCCAAGACTGATGACACGAGAACTCCAACAATCCAATTGCTGAATTAATTGATACTTGCGATAATTTCTAAACGAAATAAAACAATTGTTTTGTAAAACATTGCTTAGTTCATTTACGTGTTGGATTTCGGCAAAGGAAAATGCAAACGACCAAATTGGTAAATGATTGCTTTTATATTTACCAAAAATATCTCTATTTTTTCGAAATGTAATGACTAGAAGAGCTACTGATAATAATGATCCACACAAAAGAGCTGCATAGCTCAATACCATCATACTTACGTGCATCATTAACCACTGTGATTGTAGAGCGGGGACTAATATTTTGGATTGATGCATTTCAGTTAAAAGACCCGAAGTAGCAAATCCTTGGGTAAAAAAAGCACTGGGTGCAGTTATCGCATTTAAATCATTTTTATGGTTTCGAAAAAAGGGAACCATATGAAGAATAGAGAAACTCCATGAAAGGAACATTAATGATTCATATAAATCACTTAAAGGTAAGTGTCCTGAATAAATCCAACGAATAACTAATAATCCTGTTATACATAAAAAAGTGGCTACCATTCCCTTTTCCGACGAATCGTATAGTTCTACTATTTCGTAGACTAATAAGTTTATTAAATAAATCGTAATTACAATCGAAACAATCGACAAACAAATGTGAGTTACTATGTGTTCTAAAGTCAAAAATATCATAAAAATCCTAAAAAGGAGGTCCTCCAACAATGAAATGGAAATCCATAATTAAATTATTATACATTATTAGGAGTTATTCTCATATTTATTTTACGAGTATTTTTGGATTGGATAAGATGCCGCCACTCGGACTCGAACCGAGATGCTCTAGCACTGCTTCCTAAGAGCAGCGTGTCTACCGATTTCACCATGGCGGCTCGCTTGAAATCATAATAGCCCATCCATCTTCAATCGTCGAGATTAAAGGAAGCAATTCAATGCAATATCTTGCGTAAACATCAAACAATATCGTCCAAATAGTAATTTGGACGTTCAAAAAAAATTACCTTAATTGTAGTGCGGGGTGGTGTTTTAACAATGCAATGGCGTTTTTATTAAAATAAAAATAAATAGGATTTATTATTATTACAATAACAATTAAATATTAGTCAAACCAATGAAATTTGAAATTAGTGGGCTATTGTAAATATAACATAAAGAATGGAAATTTTTATTCAATCTTTATCGTAAATTAAAAAAAAGATTATTATTTCATTTCTAAAATAAATTTAGAAAAAGAAATACGTCTTAAGTAGAGTTATCCATTCATATGAAATAGGTACTGTATAGTTAAAACATATAATATATATTTGTGATACAGAACCCAATACCCAATAAACTTCACTAAAAAAAAATGATTTTTAGTAATTTTGTAATTTGTAAAAAGTAAATCGATGGGGAAAATAAAAATCCCCATCCCCCCAAAAACAACTAAACAGAAGGATTAAACTTTGGATCTTATACCGAATTGTTTTAGTCCCTCTCTAGTGGAGATAAAATTTCTTATCTTACAACATATGACAATAGAAAATTCCATCTAATATTGATAAGTTAAAAATAAACAAAATATATAGTTTATATCGATTAAGATAATTCTAACACTTTATTACATTACTTGTTTGTTTGTCGCACAAAAAAACTTTTTGAATTTCCGGTGGAAAGGGATTTTGCTAAAGAAAAAGCTTTTTTCGCTGCCCAATATGCTTTATTTTTCCAAAAATTTTTACGAATACGCTTTTTGGATATAGAAGTACGTTTTTTCGGAACCGCCATTAAAAAATGAAGAGGTTATTCGTTGTTATAGTTAAATGTGGAAGACATCTATTGGTCAATATATAGAATTTTTTTTTACTATTTTTTACCTACAATATCCAATATACGAAGTATACGAAGAAAGCTTTATTTATACTAGCTAGTGTTTATATATATCCGAATGAAGATATCGGATATATTCCGGAGTATTCATGGCTATAGAAATATAATTTATTATCTCTTATCGTTGGTAAGCAAATAAAAAAAAGTTTGGATTCGTACTTCCGTATAGTTTTGGCATATTACATTTAATCTAAAAAAATAAATAGATCAGAACCCTTACCTAATTCCTAATTTAAGAAAACAAGACTGTAAAACTCTTTGTATTAATTGTAATTGATCAAGAAAGTATATCTAATTAAAATTAGAAAAATAGAATGAGACTAGTCTTTGTTAGTAGTAGTAAACTTATTAAACGCTATGTGATTCGAAAAAAGTAAATTGGAATTTATTTCAGTTCTACGCGAACTTAAGTGACGAGTAACAAATTGACGGATATCATAGAATTTACCACAAACATAAGTTTTTTATTGCAAGGAATATAAGCAACTTAATGAGTTCCACAACGAATTCGTTCACAACCAAGGAAAATTAATGATTCCGAATACTAATTACGAAAAAATTCACTAAAAAAAAATGAAAATAATGAAGTCTCTCTTTTTTTTTACTTGTTCTAGCGATCTAAATTATTAGAATGTAATAATAAAAATGGTTGAAATATATATATAATTTATAATTCTGTATCTTTATAATATTAATATATATATTATATAATTACTTAATAATTTATATAATTACTTAATAATTAAACTTAATAATTAAATAAGAGCCCCTTTCAACATGGACTTAATCTTATTATTTGACCAATTGTACCTTCTGTATTTGAAAATACATTCAATTTAATAATTTTTTAATTCCTTTCTTTCATATCTTTCTTTTTTTTTTTTTGCTCCTTTTGAAATATATAAGAGCTGGTGAATCGGAAACAATTAAACAATTAATAAAAAAGTGTAATTTTATTATGGAACATACATATCAATATGCGTGGATCATACCTTTCATTCCCCTTCCAGTTCCTATAGCAATAGGGGTGGGTCTTCTCCTTGTTCCGGAGGCAACAAAAAATATTCGTCGTATATGGGCTTTTTTTAGTGTTTTATTACTAAGTATCGTTATGGTTTTTTCCTCCAATCTGTCTATTCAGCAAATAAAAGGCAGTCCTATCTACCAATCTGTATGGTCTTGGACCATCAATAATGATTTTTCCTTAGATTTTGGACATTTGATAGATCCGCTTACTTCTATTATGTTAATATTAATTACTACAGTAGGAATAATGGTGCTTATTTATAGTGACAATTATATGTCTCATGATCAAGGCTATTTGAGATTTTTTGCTTATATGAGTTTTTCTAATGCCTCCATGCTGGGATTAGTTACTAGTTCAAATTTGATACAAATTTATATTTATTGGGAATTAGTTGGAATGTGTTCCTATCTATTAATAGGCTTTTGGTTCACACGACCCCTTGTGGCAAGTGCTTGTCAAAAAGCCTTTGTAACTAATCGTGTAGGGGATTTTGGTTTATTTTTAGGAATCTTAGGTCTTTATTGGATAACGGGAAGTTTTGAATTTCGGGATTTGTTTGAAATATCCAATAATTTGATTGAGAATAATGGGGCCAATTCTTTATTTCTTACTTTGTGCGCTTCCCTATTATTTGTTGGTGCGGTTGCTAAATCTGCGCAATTCCCCCTTCATGTATGGTTACCCGATGCTATGGAAGGTCCTACTCCTATTTCGGCTCTTATACATGCTGCCACTATGGTCGCAGCGGGCATTTTTCTTGTAGCTCGACTTTTTCCTCTTTTTACAGCTATACCTTACATAATGAATATAATTTCTTTGGTAGGTATAATAACAATACTCTTAGGAGCTACTTTGGCTCTTGCTCAAAGAGACATTAAAAGAAGCTTAGCCTATTCTACAATGTCTCAATTGGGTTATATTATGTTAGCTTTAGGTATGGGATCTTATCGAGCTGCTTTATTTCATTTGATCACTCATGCCTATTCGAAAGCATTATTATTTTTAGGATCTGGATCCATTATTCATTCAATGGAAACTATTGTTGGATATTCCCCAGATAAAAGCCAGAACATGGCTCTTATGGGCGGTTTAACAAAATATGTGCCAATTACAAAAACTTCATTTTTATTAGGTACACTTTCTCTTTGTGGGATTCCACCTCTTGCTTGTTTTTGGTCCAAAGACGAAATTCTTAGCGATAGTTGGTTGTATTCACCGATTTTCGCAATAATAGCTTCTTTCACAGCAGGGTTAACTGCATTTTATATGTTTCGAATGTATTTACTTACTTTTGAAGGGCATTTAAACTATAATTTTCAAAATTATAGTGGCAAAAAAAATAATGCGTTTTATTCAATATCTATATGGGGCGAAAAGGGACCTAAAGCGATCAAAACAAATTTGATTTTATCAACAATGAATAATAATAAAAGAGAAGGGGGTTCCTTTTTTTCGAAAACAACATATCCAATCGATAATAATAGAGTAATAAATATGATGCAACCCCTTATTACTATTAAGAATTTTGTCAATAAAAAAAAATTTACGTATCCGTATGAATCGGATAATACTATGTTATTTCCACTTCTTGTA